TTAAAAATAAGCTAAAATAAGCTTTTGGGTTCATACCCCAACTATAAAGGAAATCCTTTTTTTTAAAAAATTAATTAATAAAGTGCCTGATTAAAGGATTATTCTGATAGAATAAATCAAGTAATATATTTATTACCTTTATTATATATATATATATTATATATATATATATATATATATTATAGAATCAAACTATAACTAATAGTATCAAAAACTATTGTGCATCTTACACTAAAATATAATTTATAAAATAATGAATTTTTAATTCTTATATACTTACTTTTTTTTTATTTTAGATTTTTAATTATTTTAATTCTTCAAAAATATTTTTTTTATTTATTTTAATTTTTAGTACATTAATTGCAATTTCTTCTAATTCTTGATTAGGTTGTTGAATTGGCTTAGAAATTAATTTATTAAGATTTATCCCTTTAATTTCTAATTCTAATAATTTATTAGCTACTGAAGCTTCATTAAAATATTTTTTAACTCAATCAATTGCTTCTATTAATTTTTTATTTTCTATTTTAATAAAAATAATATTATTAAAAAATTTTGAAATAAATTTATTCTTATCAATTATAATTAATTCTTCCATATTAATAAAAATAGGAGCTTCCCCATTCCATTTTTGATTCCCCAATATAGTTGAAGGATTATCTTGATTTAATAATTTTATTTTAATAACATGACAAAAAATTACCCCCATAATTATTTTATCTTATTATTTTAATAAAAATTTTATTATTATTATTATTATATTAAATGCTATTATTGGAAGTTTAGGAGGTTTAAATCAAACTTCTTTACGGAAAATTATAGCCTTTTCTTCTATTAATAATTTAAGTTGAATATTATCATCAATTATAATTAGAGAAAATTTATGATTATTTTATTTAATAATATATTCTTTTATAATTAGAATTTTATGTTTTATTTTTCATATTTTAAATATATTTTTTATTAATCAATTATTTATTAATAATATAAATTCATTAATTAAAATTAATTTACTTATTAATTTTATATCTCTTGGAGGTTTACCGCCTTTTATTGGATTTTTCCCTAAATGAATTATTATTAATTTTTTAATTATAAATAAAATATATTTAATAACTTTTATTTTAATTATAATAAGTTTAATTTTATTATTTTTTTATATTCGTATTATTTACTCTTCTTTTATATTTAATTATTTAAAAATAAAATGATTTAAAATTTTTATTAAAAATAATAATTTTTTTTTAATTAATATTTTATCTTTTTTCTCTCTTTTAGGAATAATTCTTAGAACCTTTTTTTTCTTATAAGGTTTTAAGTTAAATTAAACTAATAGTCTTCAAAATTATTTATAAAGAAATTACTCTTTAAGCCTTAGTATAATTTATTTTACTCCTTAAAATTTGCAATTTCATATCATTCTTGAATATAAGACTATTATAATTAATATTTTTTAATAAAAGAGAAATTTCTCGTAAATAAATTTACAATTTATCGCTTATACCCTCAGCCATTTTATTTTATTTTTGCGAAAATGACTTTATTCAACAAATCATAAAGATATTGGAACTTTATATTTTATTTTTGGAATTTGAGCAGGAATAGTAGGAACTTCTCTAAGATTATTAATTCGAGCCGAATTAGGAAATCCTGGATCTTTAATTGGAGATGATCAAATTTATAATACTATCGTTACAGCACATGCCTTTATTATAATTTTTTTTATAGTTATACCAATTATAATTGGAGGATTTGGTAATTGATTAGTACCTTTAATGTTAGGAGCTCCTGATATAGCATTCCCTCGTATAAACAATATAAGTTTTTGACTCCTTCCCCCTTCTTTAACTCTTCTAATTTCAAGAAGAATTGTAGAAAATGGAGCAGGAACTGGATGAACTGTTTATCCCCCCCTTTCATCAAATATTGCTCATAGAGGTAGATCAGTAGATCTTGCTATTTTTTCATTACATCTAGCAGGAATCTCATCAATTTTAGGTGCTATTAATTTTATTACTACAATTATTAATATACGATTAAATAATTTAATATTTGATCAAATACCTTTATTTGTTTGAGCTGTAGGAATTACTGCATTCTTATTATTACTTTCTTTACCAGTATTAGCTGGTGCAATTACTATACTTTTAACTGATCGAAACTTAAATACATCATTTTTTGACCCAGCTGGAGGAGGAGATCCAATTTTATATCAACATTTATTTTGATTTTTTGGCCATCCAGAAGTTTATATTTTAATTTTACCAGGATTTGGAATAATCTCCCACATTATTTCACAAGAAAGAGGGAAAAAAGAAACATTCGGATGTTTAGGAATAATTTATGCTATATTAGCTATTGGATTATTAGGATTTATCGTATGAGCTCATCATATATTTACAGTAGGAATAGATATTGATACTCGAGCTTATTTTACATCAGCAACTATAATTATTGCAGTACCCACTGGAATTAAAATTTTCAGATGATTAGCTACTTTTCATGGTACTCAAATTAATTATTCCCCTTCAATTTTATGAAGATTAGGATTTGTATTTTTATTTACAGTAGGAGGATTAACAGGAGTTATTTTATCTAATTCTTCAATTGATATTACTCTTCATGATACATACTACGTAGTAGCTCATTTTCATTATGTTCTATCTATAGGTGCTGTATTCGCTATTATAGGAGGATTCATTCATTGATACCCATTATTTACAGGTTTATGTTTAAATCCTTATATATTAAAAATTCAATTTACAATTATATTTATTGGAGTTAATTTAACTTTTTTCCCTCAACATTTTTTAGGTCTAGCTGGTATACCCCGTCGTTACTCTGATTATCCAGATTCTTATATTTCATGAAATATTATTTCATCATTAGGATCTTATATTTCATTATTAGCTGTTATATTTATATTAATTATTATTTGAGAATCTATAATTAATCAACGAATTGCTTTATTTACTTTAAATTTAGCTTCATCTATTGAATGATATCAAAACCTTCCTCCCGCTGAACATTCATATAATGAACTTCCTATTTTAAGAAATTTCTAATATGGCAGATTATATGTAATGGATTTAAACCCCATCTATAAAGGTTTATCCTTTTTTTAGAAATAGCAACATGATCTAATTTTAATTTACAAAATAGAGCTTCTCCATTAATAGAACAAATTATTTTTTTTCATGATCACACTTTAATTATTTTAATTATAATTACAATTTTAGTAGGATATTTAATAATAAGATTATTATTCAATAAATATATTAATCGATTTTTATTAGAAGAACAAATAATTGAATTAATTTGAACAATTTTACCAGCAATTACTTTAATTTTTATTGCTTTACCTTCTCTTCGCTTACTTTATTTATTAGATGAATTAAATAATCCTTTAATTACATTAAAGTCAATTGGTCATCAATGATATTGAAGATATGAATATTCAGATTTTCATAATATTGAATTTGATTCATATATAATTCCTTCTAATGAATTACAATCTAATAATTTTCGATTATTAGATGTTGATAATCGTATTATTTTACCCATAAATAACCAAATTCGTATTATAGTTACAGCAACTGATGTTATTCATTCATGAACAATCCCATCTTTAGGAGTTAAAGTAGATGCTAATCCAGGACGATTAAATCAAACTAATTTTTTTATTAACCGTCCTGGAATTTTTTATGGTCAATGTTCAGAAATTTGCGGAGCAAATCATAGATTTATACCTATTGTAATTGAAAGAATTTCAATTAAAAACTTTATTAATTGAATTAATAATTATTCTTCATTAGATGACTGAAAGCAAGTATTGGTCTCTTAAACCATTTTATAGTAAATTAGCAATTACTTCTAATGAAAGAATTAGTTAAATATAAATAACATAAATATGTCAAATTTAAATTATTACTTTAGTAATATTCTTTTATCCCTCAAATAATACCTATTAATTGATTATTATCTTTCTTTTTTTTTATTTTAATTTTTTTAATTTTTAATATTATAAATTATTACATTTATAATATTAATAATATTAATAATATTAATAATAATAATTTAAATATTCATAAAAAAAACTTAATTTGAAAATGATAAGTAATTTATTTTCAATTTTTGATCCTTCTACTAATATTTTTAATCTTTCCTTAAATTGAATTAGAACAATTTTAGGAATTTTATTTATCCCTTATTCATTTTGATTAATTCCTAATCGTCATTATATTTTATGAAATTTTATTTTATCTAAACTTCATAATGAATTTAAAACTTTACTAAAAAATAATTATTTTCAAGGATCAACATTTATTTTCATTTCAATATTTTCATTTATTTTATTTAATAACTTTTTAGGATTATTTCCTTATATTTTTACTAGAACAAGTCATTTAACTCTTTCATTATCAATTTCCCTCCCCTTATGATTAAGATTTATAATTTATGGATGATTAAATAACTCCCAACACATATTTATTCATATAATTCCTCAAGGAACTCCATCAATTTTAATACCTTTTATAGTATTAATTGAAACAATTAGAAATATTATTCGACCTGGAACTCTAGCTGTACGATTAACAGCAAATATAATTGCTGGACATTTATTAATAACTCTTCTTAGAGGTACAGGACCAAGAATAAATCACTATATAATCATATTATTAGTATTAATCCAAATTTTATTATTAATCTTAGAATCAGCTGTAGCAGTTATTCAATCCTATGTTATTGCAATTTTAAGAACTTTATACTCTAGTGAAGTAAATTAAAATAATAATTTTTTTTTAATAAATTAATGAAAATTTCACATAATCATCCATTTCATTTAGTAGATTACAGTCCTTGACCTTTAACAGGAGCTATTGGAGTTATAACATTAGTAACTGGTATAGTTAAATGATTTCATAATTTTAATATAAATTTATTAATTTTAGGTTATTTAATTATTATTATAACTATATATCAATGATGACGAGATGTTTGTCGAGAAGGTACCCTTCAAGGTAAACATACTATTTTAGTTACAAAAGGACTTCAATGAGGAATAATTTTATTTATTGTTTCTGAAGTATTTTTTTTTCTATCATTTTTTTGAGCTTTTTTTCATAGAAGACTTTCACCAAATATTGAAATTGGTTCAATATGACCTCCTATAAGAATTACACCATTTAATCCCTTTCAAATTCCTTTACTTAATACTATTATCCTAATTAGCTCAGGAGTATCTGTTACATGAGCTCATCATGCTTTAATAGAAAATAATAATTCTCAAACAACTCAAGGATTATTTATTACAATTATATTAGGAATTTATTTTACTATTTTACAAGCTTATGAATATTTTGAAGCACCTTTTACTATTGCTGATAGAATTTATGGATCTACCTTTTTTATGGCAACTGGATTCCATGGATTACATGTTATTATTGGAACCTTATTTTTATTAATTTGTTTAATCCGACATTTAAACAATCATTTTTCTAAAAATCATCATTTTGGATTTGAAGCAGCAGCTTGATATTGACATTTTGTAGACGTAGTTTGATTATTCCTTTATATTTCAATCTATTGATGAGGAAATTAATTATTTATATAATATATTTAGTATATTTGACTTCCAATCAAAAAGTTTAAAAATTTTTAATATAAATAATTATTCTTATAATAAATATTTTTTTTTTAATTATAATTATCTCTAACATTATAATAATTTTATCTATTATTTTATCAAAAAAATCATTCTCTGATCGAGAAAAATCATCTCCTTTTGAATGTGGATTTGATCCTAAATCTTCAGCACGAATCCCATTCTCATTACATTTTTTTTTAATTACAGTTATTTTTTTAATTTTTGATGTTGAAATTGCCTTAATTTTCCCCATTATTCCTTTATTCAAAATAGTAAATTTTATTTTATGAACAAAAATTAGTTTTTTTTTTTTATTTATTTTAATTATTGGATTATATCATGAATGAAATCAAAATATATTAAACTGAACTAATTAAATTAATTTAAATTTTTATTCTTATAAAATAATAATAATAAAATTAATATAATATATATATATATATATATATATATATATATATTAAAAAATTATTAAGGATTATAGTTTAATTTAAAACATTTGATTTGCACTCAAAAAATATTGTATTTATCAATTTATCTTATTTAAAAATAAGAAGCAAAATAATGCATTTAATTTCGACTTAAAAGAATGAGTTTAAAAAAACTCCTTATTTATAATAATTAATTATTTTAATTTTATTAATTGAAACCAAATAGAGGTATATCACTGTTAATGATAAAATTGAATTATTTATTCCAATTAAATTTAATATAGAAATATAAAGTTTAAAAATAAGCTGCTAACTTAATTTTTAGTGGTTAAATTCCATTAATATTTCTTTTCTTTCTTTTTTCTTTTTAGTTTATATAGTTTAACTAAAAACCTTACATTTTCATTGTAATAATAAAAAATTTTTTTTTATAAATAAATTAATTATATTTAAAAATAATAACTATTTCCTTAATATCTTCAATATTACACTCTATTTATAAGCTATTTAAATATAATAATAACAATAATATAAATAAACTAACCATTATTCAAATAATAAATCTAAATAAATAAATTTTTAATCTATTTATTTGATAAAAATTATAGAAAATAGAATTCTTTTTAATAATTTCTATTAAACCTCAACCTCTATAAATCTCTCTTCAACCTATATCAATATTTTTTAATAATTTCTGACCAAAATTAAGAAAATTATATCTCACCCCATAAGTTGATAAATTAGGTATAAATCATATTAAACATAAAAAACTTCTTAAATTATAAGTTATTAAAAATTTATTAACAGAATAAATTTTTATATTTCTAATTAAATAACCTATTATCCCTCCGATAATTCTAACATAAATTACCATTATTTTTAAATTTATAGGTAAATAAATTATATAGGGGTAAGAAAAAATTATTCAACTTAAAAATCTTCCTCTTACTACTCTTATAAATAATAAAACAAACATACTCTTTAATATAATAAAATCTTCATCATATAAATTATATACACTAATTAAATTAAAATCACTTACTATTAAATATATAATTAAACGAATAGTATAAAATATTGTTAAACCTGTTGAAATATAATATAAAAAAAATACTAATAAATTTAAACTTCTAAATCTCACTAATTCTAAAATTAAATCCTTAGAATAAAACCCAGCTAAAAATGGAATTCCACATAAAGCTATATTAGAAATATTTATACATAAAGATGTTAACGGAATATAAAATCTAATACCACCTATAAAACGAATATCTTGTATATCATTTATTATATGAATAATTACTCCTGCACATATAAATAATAAAGCTTTAAATATAGCATGAGTTAATAAATGAAAAAAAGCTAAATCAGATAACCCTATTCTTAAAATTCTTATTATTAAACCTAATTGTCTTAAAGTTGATAAAGCAATAATCTTTTTTAAATCAAATTCATAATTAGCTCTAATTCCTGCTATAAACATTGTTAAACCCGATAATAATAATAAAATTTTTAAAAAAAAAGTATCAATTAACAATAAATTAAAACGAATTAATAAGTAAACACCAGCTGTAACTAATGTAGATGAATGGACCAGAGCTGATACTGGAGTAGGAGCTGCTATAGCTGCTGGTAATCATGAACTAAAAGGAATCTGAGCACTTTTAGTTATAGATGCAATAATAATTATTATTCTAATTACTATTATTTCTAAATCATTTTTTATAAATTCCAAATAAAAAACATAATTTCATCCCCCATAATTTATTATCCATGAAATAATTAATAAAATAAAAACATCACCAATACGATTTGATAGTGCAGTTAATATTCCAGCATTATAAGATTTTAAATTTTGATAATAAATTACAAGTAAATAAGAAACTAACCCCAAACCATCTCATCCTAACAAAATTCTAATAATATTAGGTCTAATAATTAATATTATTATTGATATTACAAATAATAATACTAAAATAATAAAACGTATTAAATTTAATTCTGAACTTATATAACTTTTTCTATAATAAATAACAACAGAAGAAATTAAAAAAACAAATATTATAAATAACAATGATATTCAATCTAATAAAATTGATATAACAATACTTATAGAATTAAAAGAAATAATTTCCCATTCTAAAAAAACTACTAAATTATTTATTAAAAAATATATTATTATTAAAAAATTTAATAAACTTATTAATATTAAAAAAAAAAAAGAAATAAAACAAATACAATATTTTATATTATTTATAACTTAAAATGAATTCTATTCATATTTTTGATACCACAAATCAATATTTTTATTAAATTATTTAAATAAAACCAAATTATTCTATAATCAATCTTAATTACTATTAAATTTAAAGGTAATCAATGTAATATTAATATTAAATATTCTCGTGAAACACCTATATAATATCTATAAATCCCTGAATAATATTTTCCATGTTGAACATATGAATATAAATATAATCTATAACCAGCTCTAAAAAAAGAAATTAATATTAACATAATCATTGAAATTCAAGACCATCTTACTAATCTATTAATTAAACTAATTTCACCTATTAAATTTATTCTAGGTGGGGCTGCTATATTTGAAGACATTAATAAAAATCACCATAATCTCATTGAAGGTATAAAATTTATTATACCTTTATTAATATATAGTCTCCGTCTATGAAGACGTTCATAACTAATATTAGCTAAACAAAATATTCCTGAAGAACATAAACCATGACCAATTATTATAATATATGACCCTAAAAATCCTCAATAATTTATAATTATAATCCCTCTAATTACTATTCTTATATGAGCAACTGATGAATAAGCAATTAAAGATTTAATATCTACTTGACAAAAACATTTTAATCTAATATAAAATCCTCCAACTAATCTAATTACAATTCTAATATAATTCAATTTCAAATTAATTTGTTGTAAAAAAATTATTAAACGTAATATTCCATATCCCCCTAACTTTAACATAATACCAGCTAAAATTATAGAACCAGAAACAGGAGCTTCAACATGAGCTTTAGGTAATCATAAATGAACAAAATATATTGGTATCTTCACTAAAAATGCTATAATTATAGAAAAATATAATAAATATATATTCATATTTAAAAATTTTAATATATAAATTATTATTCTATTAATCTCATTAAAAATATAAAAAATTCCTATTAATAAAGGTAATGAAACAAATAATGTATAAAATAATAAATATATCCCTGCTTTAATTCGCTCAGGTTGATAACCTCAACCAATAATCAATATTAAAGTAGGAATTAATCTCCCTTCAAAAAATAAATAAAATATAAATATATTTATTATTCTAAAAGTTAAATATAATATAATTAATAAAAAAATAACATTAAATAAAAAAAAAGAAACAAAAAAATTAGTTTTAAATACATTTTCTCTAGCTATAATTATTAAAACCGAAATTCAAATTCTTAATAAAATTAAACCATAAGATATAATATCTTGTGATATTATGTATCTTATATTACAAAATAATCTAAATCTTATTCTTAAATTTATATATAAAAATATCAACAAAAATAATATTATTTGAACCATTCAAAATATATTTTTTATAAAACAAATAGGAATTATTATAAATATTATTATTAAAAATTTTATCATTTTTCATTTTTTTTTTTATAATAAATTAAATCCTTGAAAATAATCATTACCATGAGTACGAATTAAAGAAACTAAAATAGATAAACCTAAAGCTCCTTCACAAACTGAAAAAACTAAAAATAATATTAATATATATATATCATATTCAACATAATTTAAAAAAATTAACATAAAAAAAAAAATTCTCAATACAATAAATTCTAATCTCAATAAAACAATTAATAAATGCTTATGTTTTAAAACAAAAATTATATTTCCAACAATAAATATAAAAATAAAAATTAATCATATATAAATTATCATTTATTAGTTTTTATAGTTTAAAAAAAACATTGGTCTTGTAAATCAAAATTAAGTAATTTACTTTAAAAACTTCAAAAAAAAAGAATTTCTTTATCTATAATCTCCAAAATTATTATTTTTATTAAACTATTCTTTGATTGATATAACAAAAATATTATTATCTTTTTTAATTATTATCATTTCATTATTTATAATATTTATAAATAACCCTCTTTCCATAGGATTAATAATTCTAATACAAACTCTATTAGTATGTATATTATCAGGTATATTAATTAAAACTTACTGATTTTCATATATTTTATTTTTAACTTTTTTAGGAGGATTATTAGTTTTATTTATTTACGTATCAAGAATTGCTTCAAATGAACTTTTTAAACCATCATTTAATATAAAAATTATATTATACTTATGCTTATTTTTTATCATTCCTATTCAATTTTTTTTTTTTAATAAATTATACTGAATAAATTTTTCTTTTAATTCTGATATAAATAATTTAATTTCACTTTCATTATTTATTAATAATGAAAATAAAATTAATTTAAGTAAATTATATAATAATCAAACATTTATAATTATATTAATATTAATCATTTATTTATTTATTACATTAATTGCAGTAGTAAAAATTACAAATATTTTTTATGGACCATTACGATCAAAAATATAAATTTAATTAATGAAAAATATTAAAATTATAAATAAATTTATCCTAACTCGAAAAACTAACCCAATTATTAAAATTATTAATGGTTCTTTAATTGACCTCCCTTCCCCCTCTAATATTTCTTATTGATGAAATTTTGGATCTTTATTAGCATTATGTTTAATAATCCAAATTTTAACAGGTTTATTTTTAACTATATATTATACTGCAAATATTGAATTAGCTTTTTATAGAGTAAATTATATTTGTCGAAATGTAAATTATGGTTGATTAATTCGTACTTTACATGCAAATGGTGCCTCATTTTTTTTTATTTGTATTTATCTTCATATTGGACGAGGAATTTATTATGAATCATTTAATTTAAAACATACCTGAATAATTGGAGTAACTATTTTATTTTTATTAATAGCAACTGCTTTTATAGGATATGTTCTACCTTGAGGACAAATATCATTTTGAGGAGCTACAGTTATTACTAATTTACTTTCAGCAATCCCATATTTAGGATCTATATTAGTTAATTGAATTTGAGGAGGATTTTCAGTAGATAATGCTACCTTAACTCGATTTTATACTTTTCATTTTCTATTACCTTTTATTATTATAATAATAACTATAATTCATTTACTTTTTCTTCACCAAACTGGATCTAATAATCCCTTAGGATTAAATAGTAATTATGATAAAATCCCCTTTCATCCTTTTTTTTCTTATAAGGACTTACTAGGAGCAATTATCTTAATTTTTATTTTAATTATATTAACATTAACTAACCCATACTTACTAGGTGATCCCGATAATTTTATCCCAGCTAATCCTTTAGTAACTCCTGAACATATTCAACCAGAATGATATTTCTTATTTGCATATGCTATTTTACGATCTATCCCTAATAAATTAGGGGGAGTAATTGCATTAATCATATCTATTTTAATTTTAATTATTCTTCCTTTTACTTTTAATAAAAAAATTCAAGGAATTCAATTTTATCCTATTAATCAATTATTATTTTGAACATTAGTAACAATAATTGTATTATTGACTTGAATTGGAGCTCGACCTGTTGAAAACCCTTATATTATTACTGGACAATTATTAACTATTTTTTATTTCTCTTATTTTATTATTAACCCATGTATTAGTAAATATTGAGATAATTTAATCTTTAATAATTAAAATTAATGAGCTTGTAATATAAGCATTTGTTTTGAAAACTTAAGAAAGAATAATTATTCTATTAATTTTATACTAAAAATAATCAATAAATTTATATAAAAAAAATTTTTAACCCTAAAAAAAATAACAAAAAATTTATAGAAACAGGTAAATATCTTTTTCAAGCTAAATATATTAACTTATCATAACGATAACGAGGTAAAGTACCTCGAACTCAAATAAATAAAAACGAAATAAAAGTTAACTTAAAAAAAAAAAATAAAGTTAAATTAAACCCTCCTATATAAATAATAACAAATAATAATCTCATAAATAAAATTCTAGAATATTCAGCTAAAAAAATTAAAGCAAATCCTCCTCTTCTATATTCAACATTAAACCCCGAAACTAATTCTCTTTCACCTTCAGCAAAATCAAAAGGAGTACGATTAGTTTCAGCTAATATTGATCTAACTCAACATAAACTTAAAGGAAATATTATAATAATAAATCAAATCATATTTTGATAAAAATAAAAACTTAATAAATTATAATCTATAATTATAATAATTCTAGATAATAAAATTATAGCCAATCTTACTTCATAAGAAATAGTTTGAGCTACAGCACGTAAACCCCCTAATAAAGCATAATTAGAATTAGAAGATCATCCAGCAATTATTACTGTATAAACCCCTAAACTCATACAACATAAAATAAATAAAATACCTAAATTAAATCTAATTATATTAAAATAATAAGGAATAACTATTCAAATTATTAAAGATATAATAAATCCTAATACAGGAGAAAAATAATACATAATATAATTAGAAAAATTAGGATAAGTTTGTTCCTTAGTAAATAATTTAATAGCATCAGAAAAAGGCTGTAAAATTCCTATAATTCCTAATTTATTAGGACCTTTACGAATTTGAATATAACCTAAAACTTTTCGTTCTAATAAAGTTAAAAAAGCAACCCCTACTAAAACTCCAATAATTAAAATTAATAATCCAATAAAAATTATATAAATATCAAATAACATCATTTACTATCTATATAATTTATATTATACATTCATGACTTCTAAAATCATTACATTTTTTCTGCCAAAATAGTTATAATATTTATATATATATATATATACTATTTAATATAAATCAAATTAATTTTATTTTATTTTTAATAAAATTCAAAAAAAAAAAAATTTAATTTAAATATTTAATCCTTTCGTACTAAAATATTTATTTTTTAAAAGATAGAAACCAACCTGGCTCACACCGGTTTGAACTCAGATCATGTAAGATTTTAATGATCGAACAGATCAAAAATTTTAAACTTCTGCATTTAAATTTTATCTTAATCCAACATCGAGGTCGCAAACTCTTTTTTTTATTTGAACTAAAAAAAAAAATTACGCTGTTATCCCTAAGGTAATTTTTTCTTATAATCAATAATATTGGATCATTTAATCATTTATATATGTTTTATAAATAAAAAAAGTTAAATTTATTTTTCTATCACCCCAATAAAATATTAAATAAAATTTAAATTTTTATTTTTATAAATAATTTCAATTTAATTAAATATAAAACTCTATAGGGTCTTCTCGTCTTTTTAATATATTTAAACTTTTTAATTTAAAAATTAAATTCTATAAAATAATTAAGAGACAGTTTATATTTCATCCAATCTTTCATACAAGTCATCAATTAAATGACTAATGATTATGCTACCTTTGTACAGTCAAAATACTGCAGCCCTTTAATAATAAATCAGTGGGCAGATTAGACTTTAAATTATTTATCAAAAAGACATGTTTTTGTTAAACAAGTGAATATAAAATTTTGCCGAATTCCTTTTAATTAATTAACAAATAAATAATTTATTATTATTTTATTTTAGTAATTAATATTATATACTAATTTTATCATTATAACTAATCTTATCTTATTAAAAATTAATTTTTTATAAAAAAATAAATTTTTTAATTAAATTTTATTTAATAATGAAATTATTTATAATAAATTAAAATTTATTAACAATTTAAATTATATAATTTTCAAAATTTAAATTTAATAATTAATTATATTTATTTAAATTAAAGATTATCCCTTAAAATATAAAAATCATATATTTTTAATTTATTAATTAATTAATAAATTAATTAAAACCTATATAAATTTAAAATTAAATTTTTTTCTAAAAAAACTAGATATATTTAAGAACGATCTAACATTTCATTTCCAATTAATTATTTAAAATATTTATATAACAATAACTTTTATAATTAATTATCTCTCTTAAATTCGAGAATTTTTTTACCTAAAAATATTTTTTAATAAACTCTGATACACAAGATACACTAAACAAAAATTACTTTTAAATTATTTTTTTTTCCTTTATTTCAAAATTCTTTTACAATACTTAATACACTATAAATTTTTAAATTATTTCTTTTAAAATACTTTAACCCCCATTAAAATTATTTTAATTTTATTTATTTAAAAATTCTTTTATTATTTAATAATTTAATTAATTTTTCCCCTCAAATTAATTAATTATTTTAATATCTTTTCAATGTAAATGAAATACTTTATTTTCAAGCTCTAATTTGTCTTTCTAGAAACACTTTCCAGTACCTCTACTTTGTTACGACTTATTTCAATTTATTTATATTTATATATATATATATATATATGAAAGCGACGGGCAATATGTACATATCTCAATTTTAAATCATTTTATTAAATTAAATAAAATTACATTTAAATCCAATTTTAATTAATTATTTCAAATTAATATCCAACTAATAAATATATTTATTGTAATCCATTATATTCTTAATTATAATCTGCATCTTGATCTGATTTAATTTATATTAAAATTTTCAAATATTATTATTATTATAAAATATTTTTTTAACAACGATATACAAAATTTTAAATTAAGTAAATTTATTCGTGGATTATCAATTATTAAACAGATTCCTCTAAATGAACTAAAATACCGCCAAATTGTTTAAGTTTCAATAAATAATTATATACTATTTTAGTATTAGAATTTTAAAATTTTAATAATAGGGTATCTAATCCTAGTTTTTATAAAAATTTATTAAATCATAATATTTAAATAATATTTTATTAAATTAAAATTTCACCTAATAATTTAAAATCTACATTATTAATATTAAATTATTTATTAATAACTAATAAAATTTAATTTAACCTTTGTTTAACCGCAACTGCTGGCACAAAATTTGTTATTAATTTAAATATTACTAAATATTAATTTCTTAAATAATTTAATATTAATTACTAAAATAAAATATAACTTATTTTTAAAATAAATCATTATTAACACTAAAATTTATATGTAAAATAAACTTTAAATAAATTTTCTAAACTACAAAAATTTATATTATATGCATAATTTTTCACATAGATTTTTTTTTTTTTTTTTTTATATTTAAATATTTAATATAAATTAATATTTTATATTAAAATATTTAATGTAATTATTAAATATTAAATATTTTCTTTTTTTTTCTTCTTCATAATATTCATATTAAAACCTAAATTGGAAATTAAACAATTAAAATTCTTAAAAATTACAATATATTATTATAATTAATATTAATTTTTTTTAATAAATTAATAAATTATAAATATATTAATTATTTAAAAATTAAATATATTATTAATAATATTAATTATATAAATATTTAATATATATATATATATACGTATGTATACATATATATATATATATATATACATATATAATTTTAATTTAATTTATAATCAAAACCATTTTTAAAAAAAATTCATATAAATAAAAAAAAAATAAAA